CAAGATTAAAAATAAGTCTCAATACTTTACTAATATATTATTACAATAATATTTATTCTATACATAATATGTTATATTATATACTCATTGAAAGATTCGTACTACTATTAGAAGATAAATGAGTTCATATTATCAATAATTATATATATTAATATATATCAATATTCATTATCATCAAGAATAACAACTCACCTCTCTATCTATACATATTATTTCTCCCCTAGGCCCCCGATCTTCCCCTACTCGGGGGCCTAGAGAGATTTATTCAAGATTAAAAATAAGTCTCAATACTTTACTAATATATTATTACAATAATATTTATTCTATACATAATATGTTATATTATATACTCATTGAAAGATTCGTACTACTATTAGAAGATAAATGAGTTCATATTATCAATAATTATATATATTAATATATATCAATATTCATTATCATCAAGAATAACAACTCACCTCTCTATCTATACATATTATTTCTCCCCTAGGCCCCCGATCTCCCCCTACTCGGGGGCCTAGAGAGATTTATTCAAGATTAAAAATAAGTCTCAATACTTTACTAATATATTATTACAATAATATTTATTCTATACATAATATGTTATATTATATACTCATTGAAAGATTCGTACTACTATTAGAAGATGAATGAGTTCATATTATCAATAATTATATATATTAATATATATCAATATTCATTATCATCAAGAATAACAACTCACCTCTCTATCTATACATATTATTTCTCCCCTAGGCCCCCGATTTCCCCTTACTCGGGGGCCTAGAAAGATTTATTTAAGATTAAAAATAATTATGCATATATTCATAAAATAATAAAATATTAATATATGATTTCTAAAATACAAATGAATAGGAGTATATATATTCATTCATGAATATATGAGGTCTGTTAACGAAATTTTTCACAATTTTTAAGTTAAAATAGGGAATTTCCTTGAACTGCATTAATTAATTATTTTTTTTTTTACTAAAAAATCACAAAAATTAACCCCAAAATCGGTATTAAAATAAATTTAGTACCTTTAAAAAATTTTTAGGTACTGGATTTTAACGCTTTTTTCTCGAAAAAATAACTGAAAAATACAAATCAATCTATTAAAGTGTAACTTGCACGTAAAAATTTGATTTTTATAGAGATATACTTATATCTAATAGAAAAATAATATAATCAATCGAAATAAATTAAATTAATATTAAAATAAAAAAATAATTTTATTTTAAAAAGATCTCATTTTATAAAAAACATAAAGAATAATTAATAATATAATTAACTAATTATAAGTGCCAGCAGTCGCGGTTATTCTTATAATTCATTTTACTTTCAAATTTTAAAACACTAAATAATTCTTTTATAAAAATATTAAGTAAAATTCCATTTTTTCAAAAAGAATTAACAATTTTTTAAAAAAAATTTTAAATTTAAAATAGGATTAGATACCCTAGTATATTAAAATAATTTTAGGTAGTAGAAATTTAAATTTCAAACCTATTTATCATGGCGGCATTTCATCTTATTAGAGGAACTTGTTTTTTAATCGATAATCCACGATAACTTTCACTTTAATTAAAAATTTATATACCGCCATCTAAAGAATTAATTCAATGATATTATTCTTAATAAAATATAAAAAGTTAGGTCAAGGTGTAATCAATATTAAAGTTAAAATGAGTTACATTAAAAATTAATTTAGAATTAAATAATTTTAATTATTCATGAAAGAGGATTTAAAAGTAATTTTATATTAAATAATAATATATTATGAATTAGATAACAAATGTGCACATATCGCCCGTCACCCTTGTTACAAAATAAGGTAAGTCGTAACATAGTTGATATTTTGGAAAAAGTATCAAGAACTTATAAGCTTTTATAGCATTTCATTTACACTGAAATCAATCTATTAAGATATGAAAATAAAGATTTTTATTAAAAATAATTATTTCATAAACTAATTTTACTATTAAAATAAAAACTGAAAAGGAAAATATTATCTTTTCAATAGAATTATACAATTCCTTTAGTATCAGGATTTATCTAAATATTTAAATATATTTAAATCTCGAAATTATATGATCTATTAAATCTTACTTATTCTTTTTTCAAAAAACTATTAAAATTAATAATAGAAACTATACATTTTTCGTATATAATAATATCTAGTATTAAAAAAAGAAAACAATTTTCATACAAATTTTGTAATATAATTTACTTTATATATTTATTCCTTTTTTATTTACTTAAAATAAAGATTTACAGTATCTATAAAGTATAAAAACTAACATTACTATTAATACATAATTACAATATTTTAATATTATTTTTCTCTTTAAAAACAATGATAAAATAAATAAACCAAAAAAATAAATTTTAATAACTCGTCAAAAATTTAATGACTGTTTAACAAAAACATTTCTATTAGAAATAATTAATAGTAAAATCTGCTCAATGAAAATTTAAATAGCCGCATACGTGCTAAGGTAGCATAATCATTTGTCTTTTAATTAAAGACTAGAATAAAAGATTTAACTTTTAAATTAATTTTTTAAACTTAATTATTTAAATTATCTTAAATGTAAAAAGACATTTATATATTAGAAAGACGATAAGACCCTATCGAACTTTAACTTCAGTTAAACTGGGGCAGTTAATTAATTATTATTTTAATTTTAATAAAATACAAATTAGACCTAATATAATTAATTTCATAATCAAGTTACCGTAGGGATAACAGCGTAATAAAATTTTTAAGATCTTATTTAAAATAAAGATTGCGACCTCGATGTTGATTTAATAACCTAATTCACGCAATAGTGAATCAAGGAAGTCTGTTCGACTTTTAAAAAATTACATGATTTGAGTTCAGACCGGTGTAAACCAGGTCGGTTTCTATCTTCTAAAAATATTTCTTCTAGTACGAAAGGACCTAAGAAAATAAATTAATTAATTAATTGGCAGAAAAAATGCATTAGAATTAGAATCTAAATAAACTATTATTGCTATTTTCTTTATTAATTTTATTCTAATTGTAATTAGAATTTTAATTAGAGTAGCTTTTTATACTCTTTTAGAACGAAAGATTTTAAGATATATTCAAATTCGAAAAGGACCTAATAAAGTTGGATTTATAGGAATTTTACAACCCTTTAGTGATGCTATTAAATTATTTAATAAAAATTTAATCTCACTAGAATCAATAAATTTTATATTATCTTATATAACCCCATCCTTATCACTGTTCATTTCAATTTGTATAATTCCTATTATTTTATTTAATTTTAACTCCCTTATCGATATTAAACATAATATTTTAATATTCTTTATTTTATCAAGAATAGGAGTATATTTTATTTTACTAATTGGATGATCAAGTAATTCTAAATACTCATATTTAGGATCAATTCGAAGAGTAGCTCAAATAATTTCATATGAAGTATCATTTTTCATGATCATCCTATTTATTGTTTTAATATCACAATCATATTCATTTACTCAAATAGAAGAGTCACAAAAAATACTTCATTTCTTTTGAGGTAACATATTATTATTCATAATATGATTAACCTCTTGTCTAGCTGAAACTAATCGAAGTCCATTTGATTTCGCTGAAGGAGAATCAGAATTAGTATCAGGATTTAATGTTGAATATATAGGAGGCTGATTTGCCTTAATTTTCTTATCAGAATATTTAAGCATATTAATTTTAAGAATAATTTCAACTATTATATTTTTTTCCCCTATTAAATCAATTCTTTCCTTTATTATTATAATTATTATTACAATTTCTTTAATTTGAGTACGAGGAACATATCCTCGATTTCGGTATGATATATTAATAAACCTAAGATGAAAAATCTTTCTACCTTTATCTTTATTAATTATCATTTTACCTATAATAATTAATTTTAATTATCAATAGATCATAAATTTACAAAACTTATGTTTTACTTAAACTAACCAATCAGACTTTAAAGAAGCATTCTTATAAGCTGCTTTCAAAACAACTATAATGAAGTCATTATTATAGGATTATAAAATCTTGAACCTCATAAACCGCTCAAAATATAACATATATTAAATAATAAATTACTCTAAAATATATACCTAATAATATATAAGGAAGCTCAACTACACAAGCACCAATTCAAGTAAGCAATATTCAATTTACTACAAAAAATCAAAATATAAATTTTATTAAATAATAAAAAAAAGTTCTTCGAAAACGATGTTTTAAAAAAAAAGGTAAAAAATATAAAACTAATACTGATATAACTAAAGCAATTACTCCCCCAATTTTTCTAGGAACCGAACGCAAAATAGTATAAGCAAACAAAAAATATCATTCTGGTTGAATATGAATAGGAGTAACTAAAGGATTGGAAGAAATAAAATTTTCAACATCCATAAAAATATAAGGAAACAATAAACAAATCCCTACAAAAAAAACAAAAAATAAAGAAAACCCATAAACATCCTTCATTCTATAATAAGGGTGAAATGAAATTTTATCATACATTCTTCTTAATCCTAAAGGATTATTAGACCCTTTTTCATGAAGAAAAAATAGATGTAAAATAACAAAGAACAAAATAATAAAAGGTAAAATAAAACGAAAAGCAAAAAATCGAGTTAAAGTAGGATTACCTACCGCAAATCCCCCCCATACTCATTCTACTAATATTACTCCAATATAAGGAACTGCTGACAATAAATTAGTAATAACAGTAGCAGCTCAAAATGATATCTGTCCTCAAGGTAATACATAACCTAAAAAAGCTGTAGCTATAGACAACAATAAAATAGTTACTCCACTTAATCAAACTTTTTCAAAACGATAGGACCCATAATACAATCCACGTCCAATATGAATATATATTAATAGAAAAAATATTCTAGCACCATTAGCATGGATCACCCGCAATAATCACCCATAATTAACATCACGCATCGTATGAATAATTCTATTAAAAGACAAATTAACATCACCTCTAAAATGAAAAGATAAAAATAAACCAGAAATAATCTGTACTATTAAAAATACTCCTAACAATGAACCAAAGTTTCAAAAATAGCTTAATCTAGAAGGAGACGGTAAATCTACAAGAGAACCATTTACAATACCAATTAATTTATTACTTTTACGTAATGATAGAAAAATCTATCATAATTCAATCTATCAAATTGATCCTTTTATCAGGCACTTTATTTACTTAATACGAAGAGCCCCAATATTTATATTTCTCAAAAAAACAACTAACAATATAATAATTAATAAAAATCTTACTAAAAATATACTAAGCATTCCTAAATAAGTTATCCATAAATTTAAAGTAACAAGCCCCATATCTTTTACAAAATCAAATTTATATTCCATTAATAATATAAATATTAATATAAAAACCATAACTAAATTATAAGCTTCAAAACTTTCATTAGGAATTAAAGTTACTATATATGTAAAAACTACCAATACCCCTCTCAATATAACCAACAATAATATATATCTAAACCAATAAGTTCCAACCTCCTTATAAATAAAAAATGAATAAAAAAAAGTAATCAAAATTAATCTTCTAACTATAAATACTGGTTGCAAACTAATTATAAATAAAATTCCAAATAAAAAAATCAATATCGTCAAAAGTACTAAATAATTTATATAAAAATATCTACTTTGGATGTAGAAAAATCTAACTATTAAATTATTAATACTAATATTATGTTTAAGAATTATAAGAGTATGTTGATGACGAAAAAACATTATCATTATACTTTTAAGATTAGAACTTTTATTAATTTCATTATACTTCTCTTTATCAATCTCTTTATTATCCATCTCTATATCTTCCCTTTTAATTATACTAGTTATAATAGTAAGAGGATCAAGAATAGGATTAAGATTATTAATTTCAATATCTAACTCTCACAACTCCTCAAGCTCTATTCCCGTTAATATATTAACTTGTGATAAAATTAACTTTACCATTAATTTCATCATTAATTATATTTAATTATTTACCTAATTTAATATATTTCTTTATAGTATTGTTAATTTCAGTTTTATTATTAATAAACCTAAAATCAACAATAATTTTAGATAACATTTTCATTCAAGATAAATTTTCAATTGTATTAATTATTTTAACTTTAATTAGAACACTATTAATTATTTTATCAACATCAAATGTAAAAGAAACCGTAAAAACAATCATACCAATCTTCGTTATTCTTATCATAACATTTTCTATATTAAATACAATTATATTTTACATTATATTTGAATTAGTATTAATTCCAACAATAATTCTAATTATAAAATCAGGAAAACAACCTGAACGATTACAAGCAAGAATTTATTTAATAATTTATACTATTTCAGCATCTCTTCCTTTACTTATTAATATTATTTTAATAAAAAACAACCAATCATTTTCAATACTTTATACTCTAACAACAAAATTAAATATAATTTTACTATTTACATTAGCCTTTTTAGCTAAAATACCAATATTTTTATTCCATTTATGACTTCCTAAAGCTCATGTAGAAGCTCCATTAGAAGGATCAATAATCTTAGCAGCAGTATTACTAAAATTAGGAGGCTATGGATTAATTCGATTTCTACCATTATGTATTTCAAAAGTCAATAAATTAAATAATTGAATTATTAGAATCAGATTAATTGGAGCTATATCAACAAGATTAAATTGCATTCGACAAAAAGATCTAAAATCCCTAATTGCTTACTCTTCAGTAGCTCATATAAGATTCGTTTTAATAGGAATATTTTCAATAAATTATATTGGTTTAATAGGAGCATTATTAATAATGATTGCTCATGGATTATCCTCATCAGCACTTTTCTTCTTAGTAAACGACTTATATTTTAAATACCATTCACGAAACATTTCATCCTTTAAAGGATTAATTACAATCTCCCCAAACATTACATTTTGATGATTTATATTTATAGCTATTAATATTTCAGCTCCACCTACAATTAATACAATTAGAGAAATCTTCATTATATCAAGAATAATTTTATGAAATAATATTACAATAATCTTTATTTTCATAATTTCTATTATAGTTACTTCATTCTCTATAATAATATTCCTTAATCTTTCACATAATAAAAATGAAATAAAATCATCAACACAAACCAACTTTAAAAGATATATTTCTTTATTTATTCATATAGTACCATTAATTCTAGTATTATCAAAAATAGATATACTAATATTTTAAAAATCTAGTTTAAATAAAACAATAATTTGTGGAATTATAAATTCACAAATAATATTAATTTCTATATTAATTATAAGAATTTCATTAATTGGATTAACAATAAGAATATTTATAATATTCAACAACACTTTCATTTATATTTCAATCCCACTAATTAATACTCAATTTATTAATATACCCTTTAGATTAATTTTAGATTGAATTTCATGTATATTTTTAAGAACAGTTTTAATAATTTCTAGCATAATTATTATATTTAGAATCTATTACATTACAAAAAAAGAACATACCAAATTTCTATTAATACTATTAATATTCGTTTTATCAATAAGAATCTTAATTTTAAGAAATAATATATTTCTAATATTATTAGGATGAGATATATTAGGAATATCTTCTTATATTTTAGTAATTTATTACCAAGATAATTCAACATCAGGGTGTGGATCTATTACATTACTTAGAAACCGTATTGGAGATATTTTCATTTTATTATCAATAAGAATAATATTATTCAATTCAATTTGAGAATTAAATATAAACGAAACATTTCCAATAATTATATTATTAATACTAATATTAGCAGGATGTACAAAAAGAGCCCAATTCCCATTCTCAGCTTGACTCCCTATAGCTATATCAGCTCCTACCCCAATTTCATCTTTAGTACATTCATCTACTTTAGTAACTGCAGGAATTTTCTTAATAATTCGAATTTTAAATAACCCTCACCCAATAATTTTATTAGTACTAATAATTATTTCTTCAATAACAGCCATATACGCTAGAATATCAGCTAATTGACAACAAGATATAAAAAAAATTATTGCCTTGTCTACACTTAGACAAATAGCTATAATAATATTTGCTATTTCAATTGAATCAGTACACTTAGCCTATTTCCATATAATTATCCACGCTTTTTTTAAATCATTAATATTCTTATGTGCTGGGATAATAATTCACGAATCATCTTATCAAGATATACGAATAATAAGAATAAGATATTTAAACATTCCAATAATCACAATTACTCTAGGGATTACAAACGCAGCTTTAATAGGATTACCATTTACATCAGGATTTTTTTCAAAAGATATAATTATCGAAAAAATAATCTCATCAAAATTAGAATGTTTATTAACTCTAATAATAATCTCATCAATTGGAATAACAGCATCATATTCACTCCGAATATTAAATTTATCTAATAATATAATGATTAAAGCCAAACCAGATATAATAAATCACTCTTCTATATATAGAAACATTCCAATTTTTATAATAACGCCTATAGCAATCTTCCTAGGATCAATTTTACTATGAACTTTAAACCCAGAACAAATATTATTTTTTCCTAGTAACTATAAATTTATTATCCTATCTACATTATTCTTAGGAATAAGATTAGGAATCCTACTTTCCTTTAAAAATAAAACATATATAAAAATAGGATTATCCGCAATTTCATTATGATTTATTCATTTATTATCAACAAAGCCTATAAATTTATTCTCTCCTTTAATAAATCTTTTTCAAAAAAATGATAAAAACTGACAAGAATCATACGGACCTTATAAATCCTATATAATCACAAGAAAACCAATCATAATACCAGAAAAAAGAAAATCGTTATTACTTATAACTTTACTAATAATCTCAATTTTACCAATAATATTAATATATTAATCTTTTAGCTTATTTTAAAGTACTTTACTGAAGATAAAGAGAACTAAATACGTTTTCATCATGAAATAATGATGTGATCTACACTAATATAATCACCTCTTAAGTCGAAATTAAGCCGCTTATAAGCACATTAATTTTCGTAGCTATTCGCTATATAAAAGTTAGCAGCTTTTAATATTACTAATCGTATGTTACCATATTTATTGATTGCAAATCAATTTAAAGCTTCCTATCTTTCATTTCATTAACAATAAAATGCTATTACAGCTCCATTAAATTTAATAATCTAATTGGCAGATTAAGTGCATTAAGTTTAAGTCTTAAATATAAATAAAAATTAATTAATAACTTAATAATAATCTAATCAATCTAAAGACCCATAAAAATATTCATAAATTAAACCCACCAATAAAACAAAAATAAATCTAAAAAAAACTACAACTCCTATTAATCTTGACATTAAAAAAGGAATAGGAAGCATTAAAGAAATTTCCACATCAAAAATAATAAACAAAATCGAAATAAGAAAAAATCGATAAGAAAATACTAATCGAGTAAAAGAACTAGGATCAAAACCACACTCATAACTTCTTATAATCTCTATCCCTATCTCACATTTATAAAAAATAAAAAAAAATAATAAATAAACTATTATTACTAACACAATAGATCCTATTAAGATACAAACAACAATTTTTCCTCCTTTTAATTGGAAATTAAACATACTTTAATACTTCATAACATTAAAACATCTAACCTCCCCATCAATACACTACAGAAAATAAAAACAATCATACTACATCTACAAAATGTCAGTATCAAGCAGCCGCTTCAAACCCAAAATGATGACTTTTAGAAAAATGATTATTTAAAAATCGAATTCAAATAATAAACAAAAATAATGTTCCAATAATTACATGAAATCCATGAAATCCAGTAGCTATAAAAAAAGTAGATCCAAATACAGAATCTCTAATTCTAGTAGAAGATATAAAATACTCAAACCCTTGTAATATTAAAAAATAAATACCTAATATCCAAGTTACTATTAAAGAAATCTTAACACCTTCCCAATCTTCCTTCAAAATCAATTGATGAGCTCAAGTAACACTAACTCCCGAAGCTAATAAAATTACAGTATTTAATAAAGGAACCTGAAAAGGATTAAAAGTAAAAATTCCCACAGGAGGCCACTGAGAACCTAATTCTACTGTTGGTCTCAATCTAGAATGAAAAAAAGCTCAAAAAAAAGAAAAAAAAAAAAAAATTTCTCTTACAATAAATAGAATTATACCCACTATCAATCCTTTAAATACCACACTAGAATGGTATCCTTGGTAAGTTCTCTCACGAACTACATCTCGTCATCATAATATAGCTACAAAAAACATTAAAGTAAGAGATATAATTAATAAACTTACATCAAAATATACAAATATTTTAATTATTCCAATAACTGTAAATAAAGCTCCAAATCCAGAAATTAATGGTCAAGGTGATATATTCACTATATGAAAAGGATGATAATGCTTTTCCAAAAGTATTAATAATATTCTAAAGCATATAACAATAATAAAATTCTAAATACAAAACCTTGAATAACTGTTACACCAAATTCTAATACAAATAAAACATTTTGTAATAATAAAGAACTAAAAAACCCTATAACACTAATTAATCTAATTCTAGATAATAAACCAATAATTAAATGACCAGCTATTATATTAGCTGCTAATCGAATAGATAAAGTAAATGGTCGAATTAAATGACTCACTCTTTCAATTAATACTATTAAAGGGGAAAGAAAAAAAGGTCTACCTTCAGGTACTAAATGAGCACAACTATTTTTAAAATTACAAGAAAAACCTATTAAAAAAAACGATAACCAAAATACAACTCCAAATCCTAAAGTAATAAAAGGATGAGCTGTTCTAGTAAAAATAAAAGGAAATAATCCTAATAAATTTCTCACCACTAGATATATAAAAGTTATTACACAAATAAAATTCAAAGCTAAATGATTAGGAAAAGAAACCTCTTTAAATACTTTTCTTACTTGAATAAATAAAATTTTAAAAACCTTAATTAACCCTCTCTCTATTAAGTAATATTTCACTGGAAAAAACAAAAAAATAATAACAAGAATTAATCAATTTAAAGACAAACCAAAATAAGAAGTAGGATCAAATACAGAAAAAAGATTTATTATCATATTAAATTGTATCTTATTAAAACACCTTTATATTCATGCATTTTATATACTTCTTCCATTATTTTTAAGTAATAAAAAATTACAAGAGTAAATATTACTATAAAAACTATGAAAACAGAATTAATTCAATAAAAAGGTATTAATTGAGGAATTTACTTATCTTTAATTTGACAAATTAATATTATTATTTAACTATATTTCTCTTAATTAATTTAAGAGACTAACACCTAAAAATCGGTCACTATTCTAAGAAAACCACTTTAATAAAAATTCTATTCGAGGAACCACTAAAATTATAATAGGTATAAATCTGTGATTTGCACCACAAATTTCAGAACATTGACCACTAAATAACCCTACCCGATTAAAAATTAAAGATAACTGATTTAAACGTCCAGGAATAGCATCAACCTTTACCCCTAAAGAAGGGATAGTTCAAGAATGAATTACATCTATTCTTGAAACAACTATACGAATATTAGTATTATAAGGAATTACTAAACAATTATCAACATTCAATAAACGAAAAACTCTTCTATTATCTGATAATATATAAGAATCAAAAGATTTAAATCCTAAATCACTATATTCATAAGATCAATACCATTGATGACCTATTACCTTAATAGTTATATCATACAAATCTCTTTCTTCCATTAAATACAAAAGACGTAAAGAAGGAAAAGCAATAAACAAAAGAAACACCGCAGGAATTACAGTTCATACTCTTTCTAATTCCTGACCTTGAAATATATTTAAATTATAATATTTATTAATACAAGAGTTAACTAATACATAACCTACTATTACTATAATTATAATTATTACTATTATAATATGATCATGAAAAAAAATTAAATGTTCTATTACTGGAGAAACTCTATTTTGAAATAAAATTGAACCTCAAGTTGGCAAAAGTTTATTCCTTATTTAATAAATTCAATTGGTTAAAAGTATGATCTATTGGAGGAATATTATTTATTCATTCTAATGAAGAACTAATATAATATCCATTAAAATTAGGTAATTTTATAACTATCGCTTCTCATACAATATATATAAACAATATTACACCAAACAAAGACAATAATGACCCTATAGAAGAAACTATATTTCAAAAAATAAAAACATCCGGATAATCAGAATACCGACGAGGTATACCATTTAAACCTAAAAAATGTTGTGGAGAAAAAGTTATATTAACTCCAATAAATATTAAATAAAAATTAAGCTTAGTTATTTTCTCTCTTAAAGCTACACCAAAAAATAAAGGAAATCAATAAGTTATTCCAGCCAAAATAGCAAATACAGCTCCTATTCTTAATACATAATGAAAATGAGCCACTACATAATAAGTATCATGTAAAACCACACCTAAAGATGAATTAGATAATACTACTCCAGTAATCCCCCCTAAAGTAAATAAAAATACAAAACCTACTCTTCATATTAATGCAGTTCTTATTTTAAAATAAGAACCATGAATAGTAGCTATTCAACTAAACACCTTAATCCCAGTAGGAACAGCAATAATTATAGTAGCAGCAGTAAAATAAGCCCGAGTATCAACATCTATTCCAACAGAAAATATATGATGAGCTCAGACAACAAATCCTATTCCACCAATTCCCACTATAGCATAAATTATTCCTAATCTTCCAAAAGGCTCTCGCTTACCAACAGAAGAACTAATTACATGAGATACAATACCAAATCCTGGTAAAATTAAAATATAAACTTCTGGGTGTCCAAAAAATCAAAATAAATGTTGAAATAAAATTGGATCTCCTCCACCTGCTGGGTCAAAAAAAGAAGTATTAAAATTTCGATCTGTTAATAATATAGTAATAGCACCTGCTAATACAGGTAAAGACAATAGTAATAAAATAGCAGTAATAAAAACAGATCAAACAAATAAAGGAACTTTCTCTATAGTTATTCCCACTAAACGTATATTAATAATAGTAGAAATAAAATTTACTGCTCCTATAATAGAAGAAGCCCCAGCTAAGTGTAAAGAAAAAATAGCAAAATCTATAGATCTTCCTATATGACCAACTCTAGAAGCTAAAGGAGGATAAACAGTTCATCCTGCACCCACTCCTATTTCAACCATAGATGATATAAATAATAAAAACAAAGAAGGAGGTAATAATCAAAAAGATAAATTATTTATTCGAGGAAACGATATATCAGGAGCACCTAACATTAAAGGAACTAATCAATTACCAAAACCACCAAGTAAAATTGGTATTACTATAAAAAAAATCATAACAAAAGCATGAGCAGTAACTATAACATTATATAAATGATCATCACCTAAAAGACTTCCAGGATTACCTAATTCCATTCGAATTAATACTCTTATAGCTGTACCTACTATAGCAGATCATACCCCAAATATAAAATATAAAGTCCCAATATCTTTATGATTAGTAGAATATAATCATCGCAGTATTCTATAAGTTATAATAACATTAAATTGCAAATTTAAAAACATAATTATGAAATCATAAGATGATGAATTGTAAATTCATATTAGTAAATATAAAAAGCACTTTTAACCTTGAAAGTTAACAGAATTTTTATCTTAATATCACTTATATTATAAAAAAAAATCTAAAAAATAAACCTAATATTAAGCCTACTCTACCTACTAGATCTAAATAAAATTCATTTTTTTGAAAAACCAATAAATTTCCTCACATTATTTCTCTAAAAAATGTTAATAAAACATCATAAATAACGCGAAAATAAACATAAAATATTACTACCGAACAAATAATTAAAAACATTATAAAAGAAAATTCAAATTTAAAAATACTAACAAAAGCAAATCACTTTAAAAAAAAACCAAGAAAAGGTGGTATTCCAGATATTCTTAATATTAATACAATAAATCACTTTTTATATTTTATCTTCATAATTCTAATTAAATTAGAAATATTTAATCATCTTAATAGATTAACTACGGGAAAAATTATCAATATATATATTAATAAATAATTTAATCAAAAAATATCATCAGATAAATTACATAATAAAATCCACCCTAAATGATACACAGAAGAATAAGCAATCAACTGCTTTAAATCGCTTTGATTAAAAGATCCTAATACACCAAAAGACAATCTAACAATAACAATTAAATATATAACTCAAGATATAAAAATTCTTATTAATATTAATGGAATAACCTTCTGTAAAGTTATTAAAACATAACAAGAAATCCAAGAAATCCCAGAACACACTGAAGGAAATCAAAAAAAAAAAGGACCAGCTCCAATTTTATAACTTAACAACATACATAGAATCATTCTTAATCATTCCCTTCTAATATAAAATACTCTTATAAAAATAGCTGATCCTAACCCTTGAATAAAAAAATACTTTAAACAAGATTCAATTCTTATTATTCTATTATAATTATATATAAAAATAATAAAAACTATTATATTAATTTCCAGTCCAAATCACACCATAAATCAATCATCTCTATTTATAACTAAATGAAATCTTATAATATATATAAATATAAACAAAGCAACATTTAAAATAGAAATAAATTCATTTATGAGGTATGAACTCATTAGCTTTATTAGCTGATCTTATT